TCCATCGACGTGACAAGTTACGTTTCGTTCTCTTTATGATGATATATGATGATAAATGACCTACTTAACTCAGTGGTTAGAGTGTTGCTTTCATACGGCAGGAGTCATTGGTTCAAATCCAATAGTAGGTAGAACTTATTCTATATCAGAATCCATAGTATTTAAATCCATAGTATTTAATAAGTTTTTCTACTCATATTATTTTCTTTTTATTGATTTTTTATCTTTTCCATTTCATTTCTCTATTTCATTTTTGAATTGAAAAAATTGAAAATTTCCGTTGTATTAGAATCGGATTCTATATTATGATTATGATTCTATTCAATTAGCAGAGAATCAAAAGAACTTCCGTATATACGGAAGTTCTTTTGATTCTCTGCTAATTAGTTATAGTTACGAAATCGCGTTGATGGCCTCTACTCGTGCCCTAGCTCGTCTGAGAGCTAGATTTGCCTCAATTATTTGTCTCTTGCCCTCAGCTTTTCTCAAGCTAGCTTTTGCTATTTCAAGAGTTTGCTGAGCTTCTTGTGGATCAATGTCACTACCCTTCTCCGCATCATTTACTAAAACAGTGATCTCATTATTGCCTATTCTAGCACAACCCCCCATCAGAGCTATCTTTAACCATTGGTCGTTAAGGCGTATTCTCAAAATACCGATATCGACGGCTGTGGCAATAGGCGTGTGATTTGGTAATATGCCAATTTGCCCACTATTTGTGGATAAAATGATTTCTTTCACTTCTGAATCCCAAACAATTCGATTCGGGGTCAGTACACAAAGATTTAAGATCATTTCCTTAAGTTGTTCTCCATTTCTAAGTTCATAGCCTTCGCAGTAGCTTCATCAATATTACCTACTAAATAAAAGGCCTGCTCGGGAAGACTATCTAATTCTCCGGAAAGGATCAATTGAAACCCTCTAATTGTTTCTGCTAAACCGACATATTTTCCCGGAGAACCGGTAAAGACTTCGGCTACGAAAAAGGGTTGTGATAAGAAACGCTCAATTTTTCGTGCTCTTGCTACAGTTAAGCGATCCTCTTCGGATAATTCATCCAACCCAAGGATAGCTATAATGTCCTGAAGTTCTTTGTAACGTTGTAAAGTTTGCTTAACGCTTTGCGCAGTTTTATAATGTTCGCTACCAACAATCTGAGGTTGTAGCATAGTTGACGTTGAATCTAAAGGATCTACTGCCGGATAGATACCTTTAGCAGCCAATCCTCTTGATAATACAGTAGTAGCATCTAAATGTGCAAATGTCGTGGCAGGAGCAGGGTCAGTCAAATCGTCCGCAGGTACATAAACCGCTTGAATAGAAGTTATAGACCCCGTTTTGGTAGAAGTAATTCTTTCTTGTAAAGAACCCATTTCGGTACTAAGAGTGGGTTGATAACCCACAGCAGAAGGCATTCTACCCAATAAGGCGGATACTTCAGATCCTGCTTGGACGAAACGGAAGATATTGTCGATAAATAGAAGTACGTCTTGTTTATTAACATCTCGGAAATATTCCGCCATAGATAAGGCGGTCAAACCAACTCTCATACGAGCTCCCGGCGGTTCATTCATCTGACCATAGACTAGGGCAACTTTTGATTCTGTAATATTTTTTTCATTAATTACTCCAGATTCTTTCATTTCCATGTAAAGATCATTTCCTTCACGAGTACGTTCACCTACTCCGCCAAATACGGATACACCCCCATGAGCTTTCGCAATATTGTTGATTAATTCCATAATGAGTACTGTTTTACCTACCCCAGCTCCTCCGAAAAGCCCGATTTTTCCTCCACGGCGATAAGGGGCTAAAAGATCTACGACTTTAATTCCTGTTTCAAAAATAGATAATTTTGTATCTAACTGTATAAAGGCAGGCGCAGATCTATGAATAGGGGATGTTGTGCGAGTATCTACAGGACCTAATTCGTCAATGGGTTCTCCAAGCACATTGAAAATTCGGCCTAGAGTTGCCCCGCCGACTGGAACACTTAGAGGAGCTCCTGTGTCAATCACTTCCATTCCTCGCGTTAACCCCTCTGTAGCACTCATAGCTACAGCTCGAACTCGATTATTTCCTAATAATTGCTGTACTTCACAAGTTACATTACTTTGTTGGCCGATACTATCTCGACCCTTAATTACCAAAGCGTTGTAAATATTAGGCATCTTCCCCGGAGGAAAAGCTACATCTAGCACTGGGCCAATGATTTGAGCGATATGCCCTAGGCTCGTTTTTTCAAGTGCGGAAACTTCAGGACCAGAAGCAGTAGGATGGATTTTCATAATAATGGAAACTCTAAGACCAGAAGCAGTAAGATTGATTCTCATAATCATAATAATATAATAATAAATAAAAATATAATAATAAATAAAATATGTCGAATTTTTTTTTTCGAAAATTTTCGAGTCCAAAAGAAATCTTCAATAGCAAGTAACAAGTTGATCGATTAATTTAATAAGAAAAAGAAATGGGAGTTAGTGCTTGATTTGATTGG